TTCAGTCATTATATATTGAACAGAAGCAAAAGCCTCAGTAACAGTTGGACGATAGTAAAAAGTCATAGCAAACCCAGTAGCTACTTGTACTAAAAAACAAGTAAGCGTAATTCCTCCTAGACAATAAAATATGTTCACATGAGGAGGAACATATTTACTGGTTATATCATCTGCAATCGCCTGAATCTCGAGACGTTCTTCGAACCAATCATAGACTTTATTGAGATAGGTAAACCGCGTGAATTCCCCCTCTAAGAACTGTATATGAGAATTTCATCTCGTACAGCTCAAGCAGACACCCAAATACTGATTGAAAGGGATATATAATAGAATAGAAAGTTTGAAACTTATTAATCCCGGATTTTCTCTTTTCGGAAGATAGGAGGGAATAAAAATCCGAAAGTTCTTCTTTGTGGTGATAATGCCAAAATATCAAGTCGGCTCATTCGTCTTTATGTTGATTGTTACTACAGGCCTCTTGAATATTCTCTTTCCCTATTTTTTTATTGTGTGTAATGTGGCTTTTACTATTTTTTTTATCATTAATAGGAATTTCTCTTGTTAAGACCCTATAGAATCGATTGAAACCCCAGATTCATACTAGAACCACGATGATTCAATAAAACCCCAAAGCTAAGCCCAAAGATTCCTTGAGTAAGAACCACTGGATCATCGCTTATTCAATCAATAGGATAGGTATAATGACTAAAAATACAAAAAAAATTGTCTGTTGATTAAACAAAATAGGCATAAACAGGAGTTTGAAAGAAGAAAAATCTTTCGATTTATAACTTCTAAATTCTGTCTTTGAAAAGAAAATTTTTTTGAATCCGATTGAGAGGTCTGAATATTAAATATGAATCATAGTTCAAATATTTCTTGATTGATATATTTTATATATTCCGTGTTCCAGATACCAGTATGAATATCCGACGAGGTAGAACCATCTCCATCATGATAAGATGACAGACTCATTTTCTGTATTATCAATAGGATCAATTATAACAAGTCACACACTCATATTCCGGAAGTACAGACAGAAAAAAATTCCGCGATTGAACTACCAAAAGGGGGGTTAGAAATAGAATTCGGGACCCGAAAAATTCATTTTGTATTCTATTGAAAGACTAGAACTTCCTGTTCCTGGTTCTTTTGAATTTCATTTTCTTGTGGATTTAATTCATTGAAATTCCATCCAGTAAAACAGAAGAATTGTAAATTTCCAAAATAATACATAGGAATATTGCAAATAAAGCCATTGCAACTCCCATCAAAGGAGTAGTTCCCCATCCGGGAGCTACTTTACCATATTCCGAATTCAATGGTTTCAATAAAGCCCCCACGGTAGTAGGTTTTGGACGAGATCTAGAACTACCCTCAACGGTTTGTGTAGCCATAAATCTGATTGTATTCATTGAGATCTATTGACTTTGTATACCATTCCGGTTATAATAATATAAACGATTGATTGATCCGTATGTGATCTTGAAATTTTATAATAATGGAAATAGCAACCCTAGTCGCCATCTTTATATCTGGTTTACTTGTAAGCTTTACCGGGTACGCTTTATATACCGCTTTTGGGCAACCCTCTCAACAACTAAGAGATCCCTTCGAGGAACACGGAGACTAGTTGAAGTAATGAGCCTTCCAATATCAGAAGGCTCATTACTTCAATTGAGATAATGAAAAATCATTTCACCTTTTTAGTGGGAACTTTAGGAGGTTCCCGAAAAAAGATAGCGAAAAAAATTATCCCGAGAGTCGAGACTAATAGAAATGTATAAACCAATGCTTCCATAGATTCGATTGTGGTTTACAATTATAGCTTCCATACCTGCTTACTTGGGATTATTTTCCCGATAATGATAAAAAGAGTAAAAAAAAGGAGGGGCGGTGATTCAAATTAAGATTTTTCTAGTATCCTATAAAAAAATAGAGGCAAAAAAAAGAAAGCAATGTTGTATTAGACTCCCTGTCTTCTTGTAGTTGGATCTCCAAGTTTTTGGAATGCTCCAAATTCTACTTGAGCATCCAAGTCTGGGTCAATACCAGCAAAAACATCTCTGAACAGGGTTCTAGCCCCATGCCAAATGTGTCCGAAGAAGAAGAGTAGGGCAAAGGAAGCATGTCCAAAAGTAAACCAACCCCTTGGACTACTACGAAAAACGCCATCAGATTTCAACGTAGCACGATCTAATTCGAAAATTTCACCCAATTGAGCACGTCTAGCATATTTTTTCACAGTAGGTGGATCGCTATAACTGACTCCGTTGAGTTCGCCGCCATAAAACTCAACAGTTACGCCTACTTGTTCAACGCTATACTTAGATTCCGCTCTTCTAAAAGGAACGTCAGCTCTAACAATTCCGTCCCCGTCTATTAAAACGACTGGAAATGTTTCAAAAAAGGTAGGCATACGACGTACAAAGAGTTCACGCCCTTCTTTATCTCTAAAAATAGGGTGTCCTAACCACCCAACAGCTATTCCATCGCCGTTGTCCATTGAGCCCGCTCTAAATAATCCTCCTTTTGCCGGATTATTGCCAATGTAATCATAAAAAGCCAATTTCTCAGGAATTTTCGACCAAGCTTCTGATAAACTTTGATTTTCGGCTAGCCCAGCACTTACTCTTCGATATATTTCTTGCTGAAAGTATCCCTGATCCCATTGATAACGAGTGGGACCAAATAATTCAATCGGAGTAGTTGCTGAACCATACCACATCGTTCCAGCAACAACAAAAGCTGCAAAAAAGACGGCGGCGATACTACTAGAAAGAACGGTTTCAATATTGCCCATACGTAATCCTTTGTATAGACGTTGAGGCGGACGGACACTAAGGTGGAATAGACCTGCCAATATGCCCAATGTCCCCGCCGCAATATGATGAGAGGCTATTCCTCCTGGAAAAAAGGGATCAAAGCCTTCTACGCCCCATGCTGGACTTACAGATTGTACTTTTCCTGTTAGCCCATAAGGATCGGACACCCATATTCCGGGACCATACAAGCCTGTTACATGAAATGCGCCAAAACCAAAACAAGCCACCCCGGAAAGAAATAAATGAATTCCAAAAATTTTAGGCAAATCCAAAGAAGGTTTTCCTGTACGTTCATCACAAAAAATTTCTAGATCCCAATACACCCAATGCCAAATGGCTGCCAAAAAGCACAAGCCAGAAAACACAATATGCGCTCCGGCCACACCTTCGTAACTCCAAATACCCGGATCCGTTATAGTCCCCCCCGTAATACTCCAACCGCCCCATGAATTGGTTATTCCTAAACGAGTCATAAAAGGTATAACAAACATACCCTGTCTCCACATTGGATCAAGAACGGGGTCAGAGGGATCAAAAACTGCTAATTCATATAGAGCCATCGAACCGGCCCAACCGGCAACCAGAGCTGTATGCATTATATGGACAGAAATTAACCGGCCGGGATCATTCAATACGACGGTATGAACACGATACCAAGGCAAACCCATGGAATTACCCCTTTATCAAAGATAAATGACACTATGTAACTTTATTGCATTGGAAAAGACTATGACTGTGCAATGGACCCCTTTTGTTCAATGGATTATCTCGGAACAAGGGTTAATGTTTGTTCTAGTTTGTTGAAACAATTATGTTATGTTTGCAGGAACAAAGAGAAACAAATCTATTCTATACCCGATAAGTAGCAATACGCAATGGGGAGTTGATACCATCTTCGATCAGTGAATGCTTTCATACTTGTTCATTATTGGAAGGCTATATTCGTAAGAATTTTATTTTTTTTTATTCTGTCTTCTTTATTGAAGTTAAATTTTTCTAATCTAGACAGAAAATAGGAGAAAGGTTTATATTATGAAGACAATAATCCTATTACTACGTTTCAACGACAAAAAAAAATTGACATTCTCACAAACAGAACTTAACTACTTAAATAAAATAAAAAAAAATAATTAAATAAAATAAAATAAAATAAATAAGTTAAGACTTAACTACTTAAAATAATACTTCATTAATACTTCAAATTTTTTTAATTATAGGAGGTAAAGCTTATGCCTGTCGGTGTACCAAAGGTGTTGGTTTGGCCGCCTGATGAAGAGGAGGAACCAACCTGGGTTGAACTATACAGCGAATTTTCTCATCGAGGAGTACTTTTTTTGTGCAGAGAACTCGAAGAAGAATCCGCAAATCAGATTACGGGTCTTATAATATATCTCAGTATGGAGGATAATACACGGGAGTTATATTTGTTTATAAATTCTATTGGCGGGTCGTTAATGTACGGAATGGCTATGCATAGTGTTATACGATATGTCCCAACGGATGTAAATACAATATGCTTGGGAATAGCTGCTTCAGTAGCTTCTTATATCTTGCTCGCAGGAACAAAGGAAAAACGTTTCGCATTCCCTCACTCTAGGATAATGATTCATCAACCCTCTGGCTCCGTTACGGAAGGCAATGTAACACATCTTGTCAACGAATCGACAGAACTGTTGAATTTGAGAATAAGCCTCACAAGGGTTTATTCAGAACTAACGGGCAAACCCTTCTCGGTTCTATGGGCAGATATGGAAAGAGATTTTTATATGTCAGCAGAAGAAGCCAAAGATTATGGAATTATTGATTCTATAGGGCTACCTTTTGGCTGGTAAGAAGGGGAAGAAAAAAAAAAATAAAAACCTTTGAGATTTTATCTTCTTTCTTATATGCTATGTAATTTGTCCCACCCGCTCTAGAGATAATAACTACAACCCGGTTTACTATTCTAGTTCTAATTAATTTTATATTAATTAGAACTAGAATATCCCTTCTTAGCTCGACAAAAGGTTCAGCTCAATACAATAATAGAACTGTAGCGGGTATAGTTTAGTGGTAAAAGTGCGATTCGTTTTTAATAGTTAAGGGGTCCGATCCCCCGGTTTGATTACTATTCCGATCAAAAACTTTATTTCTTAAAAGGAATAAATCCTTTACCTCTCGATGACAAATTTGAGG